AATATACAAACACTAACGATAAAATTTAACCTTACTTCTAGCAACAACACTTAACACCAGAAAACCAAATACTAAAGTCAAACACAAACATAAATATAACCAACCTTCGCTAAATCTACACAACACACCACTAAACTCAACATCAATCAACGCATAATAAACTAAACCACAAATTAACAACCCAAAACCAAATGATACACACAAACCCAACTCTCAAGCACTACGATACAAAACAAAACTACTATTAGGACCAAACACCGACACAAAAATAAACAAAACATAAACACCACCTACATAAACCAGGCACAAAAGTAAAGAATACCAACTAAACCCATAAACCACATAACAAATACAACTAGCTAATAACGCATTAACTACCAACAACACACAATAATAAATGCAATGACTAGTAAAACAAAAAAGCATCAACACACAAAAATACATAGCAATAAAAACCTCTAATAACATATAATCTGTTCAGTTAAACAACCATCTACAGCACGAAAAGCCAACATAATATCAATTATACTAAAACAGACACAACCAAACCAAAACTAACAACCGACAACTTCCACAACAATAGGCATAACACCATGATTAACACCACACAACTCAGCACAATAACCAACAAATGACCCATGTTGAGACGGACAAAAAAACAAATGATTAAGACGACCAGGAACAGCATCCATCTTCAGATTCAACGAAGGAACAGAAAACGAATGAATAACATCACTAGATGTCACTACCAAATGATAAGGCAAACCATAAACCATTCGCAAAGGCTTATCAACCATAAAACAATCACCAACAGGAAACGAATCATAACAACCATCAGAATATTCATAAGTCCAATATCATTGATGCCCAATAACCTTAATAGTCTCAGAAGAAAAACAATCCAAATCACTAGTGATAAAATTTACTTTTAAGGCACACAATACCAATACAATCACAGTAGGAACAACAGTTCACACCAATTCAACAATCTGATTCTCTCAACTAAATTCAACAGTACCAACACCAACAACCACATTTCAACACAACAAAACATACACAAAACAAATAATGAATACACAAACAGCCACAATATAACACACAATATCATAATATAACAAAGATAATTTCACTCTAACTAGCACAACCTAATAATTAACTTCAAATTCATTTAAAGTTACCTTGTTACGACTTACCTCAATAAAAACCGAGGGTGACGGGCGGTGTGTACCTGAGCTAAACCTATTTCACATCAACAAACTTATTTAAACATTACTATTAAGTCCTAAATAATATCATATTACAATAACACCCTTATTAATGTAACACACAAAAACTCCTATAAGCAGCACATAGACTTGGCTTAACTAAAACTACACAAACTCAAACCATTAAACGATAATATCAAACCAGATATACACCAACATAACAAGAGCAAAATAATAGGTGGACCATCCTTTACTATGCATCTTCCCCTAACAAGAATCGCTCACTGCCAAACCATTTTAGTTACAAAACCAGGACAACATTTTAAAAATACATTAATGGGGTATCTAATCCCTGTCATAACATATATCACCACAAAATTTACTTACTAAACACTAACACAAAAAAATTTAACCTAACATTGAACATAAATAAATACGCACTATCCACATAAAAGCAAAGAAAACAGATTAACCGCAGATGCTGGCACTGTGTCCTATCCCCTTTAAATTGCATCACCCTTATAAGACTCACGTCTTAACAAAAAATCAACTGCTGATAAAACAACCAGAAATCATAAAAACAAACCATAAAATAAACAAATTTCATGCAGCTAATGAAACAAAACTTCTTATTGCCACAGTTAAACAAACTAAAACACGGGGCCACAAACCAAACCCTAATCAGCTTTTGCAAAACCAACCACAATTCGCATTCAATAAAAAAATTCACTGTCCTTTCGTACTGATAAACTTCTACAATAGATAAGAACCGACCTGGCTCACGCCGGTCTCAACTCAACTCATGGAGGCTAAAAAGGTCGAACAGACCTAAAATCTCAACTACTACACCAAAACCTTAGCCTAAGTCAACATCGAGGTGGCAAACAATTAATTCGATAAGACCTCTTATTAATCATCACACTGTTATCCCTAGGGTAACTTAGCCCAATAAACCCATCACACCTCAGGGTCATAATGTTCATGAAACACAAAAATTTGCCCCAAACAAAAACAAAAGATCCTAGGGTCTTTCCGTCTTATTAAAAATAAAGGATTCTAAACCCTTAAAATCAATTTCAATAAAATACCAAATATTCATACCAATCACGTCAAACCATTCAAACAAGCCTCCAATTAAAAGGCAATTAATTATGCTACCTTTGCACAGTCAATATACTGCGGCCATTAATTAACTAACATTGGGCAGGCACTACCAACTATAATTCAAGTTAGAAATGTTTTTAATAAACAGACGGAAAGAACTCAAGAAATAAATAGCATAATAAAATTACTCATTCAACAATAATATAACAGCCAAATATCACAAAAAGTTGTTCAAATAATTAACAAATTACCAAAATAAACAAAACCATATTTATAACAATATAACAAAAACTAGGTACCCCTAACCTTATTAAACAACACAAAAAACATCAAATGTATAAAAACATAAATGACCTTATAGCCACATACATAACTATAAATAACCAACAACTAAACAGTTATAAAGATCTACGACTTACTTATCACTTCATAAATTTAATTTAATAGAATTTTACCCAAATCTAAAACAATGCCAAACAATTAAACTCAAGATCAGAACCTTTCGGTATAAAAAAATACTTTACAAAAATCCGCCAAGCATGATGCAAAAGGCAAATAAACCAAAAAAACCAATCTCCGCAGCTAAAAAACCAGGTCAATGGGCAATAACCAACTTAGACTTACAAAATCCACATTATAAACTTTAACTAACTAACCAACAATAAACGCATAAGTACAATCATCAACCCAACGCATATAATAAACACCATAAGTATAATCCACATTATATGAATAACAAAAATAATCATTATGACAAGCCACAGGACTAATCAAATAGTCCACTAAACCAAAAGACCTATACGAACCCAACACCTCATTCTTATTAACTATAGACTCTCACAAAATAAAAACAAAAAAACACCCACTAAATGCAGATATAAAAGAACCAACTGTGGAAACCACATTAATCCAATTATACCTATGTTCATAAATACACACACGACGTGGCAACCCGCACAAACCAAAATAATGCATAGGAAAAAAACAAAGATTAAACCCTATATTAGAAATTATACACTGACATTGCAACAAACACTTATTTAACCTCAAGCCAGTAATCAAAGGCCATCACCAAATAAACATAACAATAATACTCATATAAGAACCCAACGACATAACGTAATGAAAATGAGCCACTACAAATCAAGTATCATGCAAAACATTATCCAACACACAAGCCGACAAAACTATACCAGTAACACCACCAAACGTGAATAAAACTATAAAAGAAATAACCCACCACAAAACAGGATCACTACGATTAACATTAGAATTCAATAACATATACAACCAAGTAAACACCTTTATACCAGTAGGAACACCTATAATCATAGTAACAGAACTAAAAAAAACAGCCGTCTTCACATCCAACCCAACAGTAAACATATGATGACCCCAAACACTACTACCTAAACACACTATAGAAAACATAGCAAATAACAACCCATAAAACCCAAAAACATCCAAATTAGCACTGATACTCAAACAAATATGACTAATAACACCAAACCCAGGCAAAATTAACACATAAACCTCAGGATGACCAAAAAACCAGAACATATGTTGAAATAAAATAGGATCACCACCACCCAATGGATCAAAAAAAGCAGAACAAAAATTACGATCAAATAAAAGCATAGTAATAGCAGCAGCTAAAACAGGCAACGTTACCAACAACAAAATAGAAGTAAACAAATAAGACCAAAGAATTATAGAAGTACGAGAAAACACTTTAGTCATAAAAACCCTGTATAAAGTACTGATAAAATTAATAGAACTAAAAACTCTAGAAACACCTGCCAAATGCAAAGAAAACATCAAAAAATCAACACCATAACTACTAGAAAAATACGAAGAAGACAATGGAGGATAAAAAGTCCAACCAACACCAGCCCCTAAACACATCCTAACCAACAAAAAAACCAATGAAGGAACTAAAAGTCACGCACTCAAAGCATTCAAACGCGGTAAATTCAAATCAGACAAACCACCCAACAAAGGCAATAAATAATTCCCAAACCCACCAATTAATATAGGCATCAAGAAAAAAAAAATCATTATTATACCATGATTTGTAACCAAAAATTTATAACAATCCAACGGTATAACATTATAATAAGGCTCCAAAAAATTAACACGAATCAACAAACTAAACCTCAAACCAACAAAACCAGATCATATACCCAATAAACTATAAATCATACCTATACGCTTATGATCTAAAGTCAACACCCATCCACACAATCACATCAATTCCATAACCGCAAGATGACCTAACATAGCCTCTAAATGTTTTGAAAACATACAGTCAAAACTAACTTAATCTCACATAAACCAAAGAGAAAGTCAAACCTAAATGACACAAAATTATTAGCAGTAACTTCACAATTTTCTCTAAACACACTAATTAATAAACTCAGCGAACATACCCACTAAACAATTCAACAACAAACCCAAAAAACATTACCAACAAAAAAAAATAATAATACCAAAAATTACCAAACAAAACTCCCTGAAAAGGCATATTCAACAACAAAGATATCTCCAAATCAAAAATTACAAACACCACCAACAACAAAAAATAAGTAAACCTAAAACAATCCAAACTCACCATAGCAGGAAAAAAACCACATTCATAAGAACTACACCACTCAAACCCTAAAACACCAAACTTATTCAATAACCCACAATTAAAAAAATAAATAACAAAACCAAACAAAAAAAAAACAAAAAAAACAAAAAACAAAACAACCATCCAACTCACAGTGACAATCACATTACTGAGGTAAGAACCCAGCTCTTAATTATTAGATATATGAGCATATTATTAACGGAAAATAAATTCACAATTTACTATATCAAAGTAACCTGCTATGCAGCCCTATTAACCAAACCTCTCCACGAGACCAAGAGTCCCCAAAACCCACATTCTTAAATTAAACTAAAGTAAGTTACACCGACCATAATGGCAATAACCATTTCTTGAAGTTAACAGCATCACGATTTTAATAATCTATACAGACATAAAAACAACATCAAATTTAATTCACAATAACAAAAAATCCTAAAATCAGCACACACAGACAAACCTCTCAGAAAAATTTAACAAAACAATCATAACGAACGCGTGGTAACGTCGCTCGAGCCCACATAAAAAACAATAAATTAAACATCAACATAAACATACCAACAATACCACCACCAACCATTAATACCACCACCAACCATGAAAACATGTATATAACGATATACTCGCAAGCAAATAAACACGTAAAATATATACCACTATACTCAACATTAAATCCTCTAACCAATTCACTTTCAGCCTCCCCATAATCAAATGGAGTACGATTAGTCTCACACAACACGCACACCAAGAATAACCCATAAATTAATGGAAATAATAACCAACTCCACCAGTAACTATGATAAAAATCAATTAAATTATACCTACAACAACACAAAGCACAAAAAATAACCACACACATAAAACAAGCCTCAAACCTAACAGATCCAAAAGCACATCGAACCGACCTTAAAAAAGAATAACTATTATAACTACCCCAACCTGCGCACAACAAAGAATATCTAGAAATTCTAGCAGCAGCTAAAAATCATAATACAGAAAGACCACTATACCTAACTCTATAATATCTACCATAAACAAACGAATATATCACAACCAAAACTATTAACAACAAAACACCAAATAAACCAATATACCTACGACTTTGGAAGTAAAAATTCTTAAACTTAATTACCAACTTCAACAAGTCAGCAAACCTCTGAAGCAAACCAATTATACCAACCTTATTAGGGCCCTTACGAAATTGAGAATACCCCAAAACCTTACGTTCACCCAAAACAAAAAAAGCAATTATTAACAAACTAATCAACAAACCAAAAACCCCAGAAACCAGCCCAAAAACAACCATTAGAGCAACCTAATCAGCAAAATCACCATCAATGAGACAAATTGACATTCTAAATAAACTAAGGTCACTAACATAAAGGCAACTTACCCATCATTGAGATGCAAACTCAATATTTTTAATAAAACTATAATGTTAAACCTAGTAAAGCTCAAACTGAGTTCAATCGCGTGTAAAACGAAAATTTTGTATAAACTACATTACATACTAATCATCAACAAAAGATAGACTACTCAACCCAACAATTAAACACATTACTATAAAAATAATCACCGCCCAACTTAAACAAAAAAAACTGTTCAGAAAAACTGTAAACAAATCAAGCCAACAGAACATAAATAGAAGAATAAAATATACCAATACACACACTTAACTTATAGACCAAAGGCACTGATACAGGTGTTATTAACAACAAAAAACAAAACAATCAAAAATAATAACCCTTTAAATCTGTTGAATCAGATATAACCACAAAATAAATAATTCTACACAACGCCCAAAAGAAATAATACCAATAAATAAAAAAACAAATCTCCACTCTACTGCAAAAACACGCAACAACTAACGTAGCAACAGAAGATAAAGATATATGACACCATATATATTCTCAACTTAACCTAAAAAACCACACCAGACACCTACAAATAAATATAGTCAACCCACAATCAACGAACACCAAATCCAATCCAGATATTTGATACAAAAAACAGAAAAATAACACAGGGAACTTCATAACAACCCTTAAAAGGAATATAAATACTCAACTACCAACCCTAAACACACGATACACTCACAACATAAACGGAAACAAACCAAACTTTACAACAAATCCAAAAAAAACAAAATAATACAACCTATTAATTAACAATCCAGAAACCAACAACACAGACGATAATCCAGACATTATTATATACCTAAGCACAGATCCGTACAAGTTATAAAAATTCAAACCAAACCCAAAAAAAAAAGAAGGAACAACCGCCAACCCACACAACTCTAAAAAAACCCAAAACCCAAACAATTTATCAACGACACAACACAAAAAACAGAATAACAAAGAAAATACGAACGAAAAAACAACAACATCAAAATAAAAAACCCGCACAAACATTCAACAACCTAATGATCAACTGAAAAATCCAAAATTCTAGACACAATAAATCAGTGGATTAACGCAACAAAAACCTCGTAAAAAAACAATAAAACTAAAACCAACGCCCACCAACAACTTATAAAACACAAATTACCCAACGCAACAGCACCAAAACACCCTAACCTAATATTAATGAAAGGACGCAAAATCAACACTATGGGGCGAATAATATAACTAATGGACTCAGCTATACACACTAAAAAGCATATATACAAAGGTGTACCCAAAGGAACGAAACTAGCAAAAAATCTATTAACCTCACTAAACACACGACACATGAACAATGATACAAACATGACAAAAACTACACCGAACAAAAAAACAAAAAACAAATAAAACCTATAACAATAAGGTAAACGATAAGCTAAAAATCACACCAAAACTAACATCAATAAAACAAAATAATAATACGACACGCCATTCAACACCAACACATAAATCCGACCTATTAAAGAACCAAAATCATTAACTACAATCATCAAAATCAACCAGACACAACAATGTATAAAACGGAGACATGAACCCCACAGTTTAATTAACTTACTGGTTTCTCTAACAAAAGTTATCCCCAACTCTTCAAATTGATGCTTTAATTTAAGCTAAAAGAAATTTAACGGACAACTAATCTCCTTTATGACCAAAACACAAAATGCAAAAACACCTCATTAAATCACTATAATACAATTACCCCAAAATAGCATCAAAAAATTAGAAAGGATAAAAAAAAATAATAACAATAGTGAGAAACACCAACAGACTCATAATACTCACTACGGATCAACAAATGACCACATAAAACTAAAGGAACTAACCCTCCAAAAAATAAATAGCACACCCAAAATAATAGATAAAATAACACACCAGAACACTCGCTAACCAAATATACCTCGCAAAAAAACTGTATAGTTATAGGAAAAGAACACAACCTCAACATACTAAACACAGTGATAACCATCATAGAAACCCCGCCAACACCAGACTTCAACAAAACTCAATTACGAGTATTTGATACATCATAAAAACACCACAATAAACCAAACACCAAACCCGCACTTAACCCATGACCTAGACAATAAAAAAACCTATAACCAATACTAACCCAATCTCCAACAAAAAAACCTAAAAACGGGACTACAATATGTGACAAACTCAAAAACGCTAACCAACGCTTACCATCAAGCTCTCCACATGCAGTAACCAAAAACCCAACAGAAGCCAAACAACAAATAAACAAATAACCAACAAAAGTCAAATCAAAAACAAAAAACGTACTACGATAAACACCTAATAAACCTAACTTCATGATATACCCACTCAAAAAAATAGACACTACACTAGTGGCCTCAGCGTGAACTATAGGCAACCAAGTATGAAAAGGAACTAAAGGAACCTTAGTAAAAAACACAAACGACAAAACATAAAAAACTATAAAAGAGGTATTGTCACCACAGCACCACTCACTAAAAAAGAATGATCCTTTAACATGAGACAAATACAACAAAATAATAATCAACGGCAAACTAGTACTCAACAAATAACCAGAAAAATACCACCTAGCTAAAAACCGCTCAGAATAAGGAGATTCACTGAAAATCAAATATAACAAAGGAAACATTGACAATTCGTACACACATCAAAAAAGTACAGAATGGTTTACACAAAAACATACAACAGCAAAAACTATACTAACAATTAAAAAAAACCGAACCCGGATCATTAATAAACCAAATAGCATAAATTGTCTATACAAACCTAAAATTAACACCAATATTATCAGATAAAATGATACAGAGTCGAACACAAACAACCTATTAAATACCTTATCACACACTAATCAACAACAACCCACACCACACCTATACAATAAACAAAACAACAAAACCACACCAATAATTAAAAATCAACCAACTCTAAAAAATACGAACATTCTCATACTCGAGTCAACACAGTCAACCTAATAATAATCTCAACAGTAGAAATTACCATCAACACTATAAAAATCATATGACTATCCAATGAAGAAAACAATAAGCAGAACAAAAGAATCAACACATTAAATTTCTCAAGTACAATCAAACTATTTAAAAAACGACCAACAGTTAAAAAATAACTAATCATAATTACAAAACTAAACAATAAAAACAAAGTCACCATCCCATAATAACATAACTAATACAACTTAAAAACAAGCATCATCAATACCATAATTACCCTAAATAACTGACAAACCGCCAAATAAGGATACTCTGGATGACATCCACCCAAATAAGTCAGCGACAAGAATAAACTCACAATTAACCAAAAATTTATCTGACGTCAAATTCTATAAACTCTAGACCCGCCTTCAGTAGGTATTCACAACAAAAAAACGAAAGACACAATCAACAATAACCCGCCAATCTTAGAATTAATACACCGAAGAATAGCATAAAATGCCAAAAAGTACCACTCTGGCTTAATACTAACAGGAGTATTCAAATAATCAGCCTCCAAATACGCCTCAATATCAACCAATAAATCAGGAACAAAAAACAACCAAAAAACTACCAACCTACAAACGACCAAAAACAATACCAAATCCTTAACAGAAAAATATGAATGAAAATACACCAAATCATTAAGAGAATAGAATGAAAACAATGGATTACTGTTACCAACCTTATGAAGATAAAACAAATGAACAACCATCAAACCTAATATTACAAAGCCCAAACAAATATGAATAGACAACACACGAACCAACGTAATACCAGACACAGAAAACCCACCAACCACATACTTATAAACTATAGAACCAACTATAGGCAACCTATCAACAATTGAAGTAAGAACAGTAGCAGCCCAATAAGACATCTGATGTCAAGGTAGGATATAACCAGTAAACGCTTCACCCATAACTAATAGGTACAATACAAAACCAACATTCCAGACACCCTTCTTAACATAACTACCATAATACAAAGCCATCCCCATATGAAAAAACAACAAAATAAACAAGACATTAACACCAATCATATGCCAGTACCGCAAGCATCAAGTAAAAAAAGAATCATTAGACAAATTCATAACCATAAAAAATCTACACATAAAATCAGCCACATACAAAAAAGACAACAGCACCCCAGTAAAAATCTGAAGAATCATGAACACAGATAACACAAAGCCACTACTTCAATAATAATTCAGAGAATAATTAATTGGTAAATCTATCAAATTACGCCGAAACAACACAATCATCTAATTACCAACACAATAAGTATTCAACAGAACCACAATCTATTAGTTTAAAATAACCTATTAGTAATTTAACACACATAAACGACCGTATACACAATAAGTCATATATAATCAACAAAATGCCAATACCACGTCAACACAGTACAACGATACACACCAAATCTACTACTCCCAACCAAAAACAATGTTAACAACCCAATAACCCCCAACACAACATGTCTAAAATGCAAACCAACTGTACAAAAACTACTCGAATAAAATCTACCATCAACAATATTAAAACTAATCTCCTCCATCTCCAGCACCTGCAACACAACAAAACCCAAACCTAAAACTATAGTTACTAACAAAAACAAATCACAATAACGTCAACCAATCAAATGATGAAAACCAGTAACAGTAATCCTAGACCCCAACAAAACAAAACATCCAACAAACGGAATTTCCAACGAACTAGATAAACTACAGTAAGACCAACAATCAAAAAACAAACAACAAACCAAAAAACTACCAAAAATCGCCACCTCACTAAAAACAAACAATCAAAACGCAGATTCATAGTGGTGAATCCTAGCACACAACCTATCATATAAAAAAATAACTATCAGCAACCCAACACAAACCAAAACAACAAACACAAATCTAACCTTCCACATAAATAACCCAACCAAACCTAAACCAACAAAAGAAGCGCTAAACACAGGAACCACAGACATACTATACGTCGCCTAAACCTAGATCATTTTTTTGGAAAAAAAACATAATGCAAACTTATACTAACAACATTACCAATATCACATTATTGATTTAACCAAAACACATACGTAAATCAATAATGTTATTAATACTATACATATATGGGGCCCCCACCCCATATATGTATAGTATTAATAGAGACTATACATATTTACTTTCGTTCTATATTATATTTATTACTATAATATATTAACATTCAAATTTATTTACACAACTAAAATATAGCTTAACAAACCGAGCATAGTAAATAAAAAAATTTTTAACATTATTCACCCATAAACCATACTACCAAAACGACCAACACCGTAAAATAATACTACCATCAAGTAATCCCACCGAACAAAAAAAAAGTTAACCACAAATAAGATACCATAAAATATCTTATAAAATCACTCGACTAAATTATCACACCCAAATAATCTACTACTCCACCCTCCAAACATCGTACTACCATAAAACACGATAGACAATCACAAACCTAAAAATTGAACAAACACCAAACCCACACTACAAACTACTGATAAATAATTAACCTCATCTATCAAAAAGAATACATAAAATTTCACAAATAACCAACAATAAACCATTAACCCAGAACCAAAACAAAATAACACACCACAAGATAAACTACTCTTCACAGAACACAAAATGCCACACAACCGAAAAGAATACAAATATGACAAAAAAACACATACTCCTACTGCCAAGCTAACCATAACATTAGCGACAACACCTAAAAAAGTACTCACTAAAAAGTGCTTAGTAAAAAATACCCCAATAAACGGAACCCCAGATAAGCCAAGAATAACAGCAAATAACCTAAACAAATTTCATGACCCATACACAACAGGCCTGTAAACACAATTTCTAGCCTGTGAACCACCGCTACCAGCCATCACATCACCAACTAACATGAATAGAATACACTTAGATACACCATGACTTATTAACTGAAATAGAGACAACGCAACATCACCAAAGATCAAGTACAAAACACACCAAGATATATTATTACAAGTTGACAAGGCCACAATCTTCTTTAAATCAAGGAAAAACAGACTACTAACACCAGTCACAAACACCGTTAACAAAAGCATAGTACTAAAAATAATCACCGCCCAACTAAAATGCAACAAATAATCATAACGCATAATAAATCAAACACCAGCAGCAACCAAAGTAGAAGAATGAACTAAAGAACTTACTGGGGTGGGGGCCCGCATAGCCTCCAACAACCACCTAATAAAAGGATAACCAGCACTCTTAGAAAATATTATCAAAAAAAAGCACACAAGTCAAGGAATAACACCACCGTAAATATAACACCTTAAACCAATTAAAACAAACAAGCATAAATCACCAAATCGAGACGACACCAACGTAATAATAGAAGAACGCAAACTTAAAAAACTATCATAAAACAATATCAAAAAGAATCTAACAACACCCAAATACTCCCAGAAAATCAACGTACATAAATAATCACCAGTACACACTAATACACCCATAACACTCACAAACAAAACAATCAACTTCAACAACATAAACCTAGCATATCCACCACCAAAATAATGATCAGTATAATAATAGGCATAAAAAAAACATATCAAAAGCATAACCACCACACCGAATGTTACTCCATCAAAATCAAAATTTATTAACCAATAGCAACCCATCATAGACAAAAACCTCAACCTAACCAAAAAACTAACACTATTAACCAACAAAAGGTACAATAATAAAAACAAACCCACACTAATACACAAAACACTAATCATAAAACATACGATACATAAGTATCCACTCTTATGGCCGTAACATAAGCCAACTCATATGTCCAAATAACAAAATAGCTAGGAAACAATCCATAATTAATGCTTAAAACTAACTCATATAACTTCTGACATAGCTACGCACTACTATCAAACCTGCCTTGTCAACAAAAACAACCAAAATGACTTCAAATCAAATATAAACACAGGTAAACATGCCAACGAATCAATCAAACAGTAAAGAGACAACTAATCATAAATTAAACCTAAATTAACCCCATATATTAAAAAATTTTCTGGCATCTTTACAAAAAAATTTTTTCATCAATTTAGCACATCAAACCGAATAAAATAAAAAATTTTATTCGGTTTGATGTGCTATAGACTCGTAAAAAATTTAAATACGACTTATATACATAAGTTATATTTAAATTTTTTACGAGTCTATAGCACATCAAACCGAATAAAATTTCGACAAAAATTCAAAAAAATTCCTGATTAACTTCCGAGATTTCAAAGGGTTTACAACCCGCCACATTAAAAATATGCTAAATCAGT